CGGATTGGCTAGTATTCCACCAATTAATAACCCAGGATTCTAGACTTTTTTTAAATGAGAAAGAGATCCACCAAGGCAAAAATACTATAGATGCAAGATATGGGAGGAGAGTGAATGCTTTCTTTTTTGTCATTTTGAATCTGTGAATTTTTAATGAAACGACTTCATTGCTCAACTCTATCCAATCTGTTATTTTTATGAAATGAAATAACAAGGTGAGTTCTATAACAAGAAGGATTACTGAGTTCCTTCCCCAATGCAGAGAAAACACTCATTCTTCGGTTCATTTCAAAATACTTCAATTGGTACGCGCAAGAAATAGGCCAATTCCGCAGCTTTTTGTTCAATTTCTCGCGGAGTCAAATTCTCATCAGTACGAGTCAGTGGAAGGGCTCCCTGTCCTCTAATTTCCATATAAAGTACGGGACGAGGATAAAGACCCTCTTTAACCGCTATTCTAATCGACTGGATATCTCTCATAAGGAATCGAAGAAAGATGCGCCGATTTCTTCCAGGAAATCCCCAACGAAAAATACACACTACTCCTTCTTTTCTATCGAATTGATCATAACCACTGCCTACATTCCACCAAATTGTACACCACAAATAGGAGCTAATGAAGAGACCTGCGATCCCATAGAAAGACATCACGATCCCTTGTGGAAAAAAATGGATTTGCTGAGACGGAAATATGGATATCAGATTTCGACCAAGATAACTAGAAGTTCCCACCAATAGGAATCCTAGTGAACCTAAAAAAAGGATACAGGCCCAGAAGAAATTACTTGTTTTTCGAGACCCCGTTATAAGTTCTATCCATATACGTTCTGATCGCCAGTTCATACTAGATCCAGTTGCATTTTATTGGAAATAACCCCAAAAATTTTGACTTTATGTTTTTGTTCCCGAAGTAACTCTCATCAACTAGCACTATTATGATATGAATCATTTGGAATAATTCAAAGAATCAGTTTGGTAAAAAAGTACAGTATCTCCGCCATAGGATCCCACTATGGATATATACATATAGATATACTGACTTCTGATTTCAGACATCTGCTGATCCTTTTTAAAATAGCTATAATGCTTTTATCCACATATAATGTTTCCGGGCGCATAACAGCGCTTTCACAGGTGTTCGGAAGAAGCCATATCTTGGACTATATTCCAATAAATAGATAACTCTATTAGGATCCAAGTAAAATTCTTGAAATAAATTGATGCGATTGGGTCCCGCCGGATCTAGACAATCTTGTTTTTTTGAACATGAATAGATAAAGAAGCCATTGCAATTGCCGGAAATACTAGGCCTACTAAAGGCACAAAAAAAGAGGGAAAGTTGAAAATTGTCATAGACTATATACCTCGATTTAATATTTGTACCTGTTTTAAAGATATCTTATGATAAGTATATCGATTATAAGTATATAATATATAATAATAGGTACAATAAATATAGAACTATAATAAACTATATAAGTGTACCCCCCTTCACCATTCTATTTAGTATTATTGTTCTTTTGTCCTTATCTTCTGATAAAGAACGAAAGAGTTTCTTATAAATTCGCAAAGGATTTTCTTCTATTTTATTCTAACGAACCCGATCCAACAATATACATGGATTCCTTGTAAAAATGAGATTCTCGGGGGAATTTAGCAAAATCCACGATTTCAATTGTATTTTTTATAGATATTGAATAATTTCAATATCTATAAAAAATACGTAAGAAGAGAACATAAATTCTTTTCCAAATTTTGGAGAAGAAAGAGTTAACTCTTTTATCCTGTTGATAGAGTCTTCCTGATCACTAATCAGGAATATAGGTCGAAAGAAAATAGATCTGAAAAAAAAGGAACAATCTAAAGTGAATTTTGATTCAAGGGAAAGAAATCGTGAAGTTGAAATAACTCACTCAGAACATCTTTTAAAGGATTACGTGGTATGATTGGGTCGAATAAGCCTTTGTCGAATAAATACTCAGCCGATTGGGAACCTTCAGGTACTGTCTTATTCAATGTTTGTTCAATTACTCTTTTGCCTGCAAATGCAATGTAGGCATCGGGTTCGGCAATAATGATATCTCCTAACATACCAAAACTAGCGGTCACTCCACCGGTTGTAGGAGATGTAAGGATTGATACATAGAATAACTTTTTGTTTGATTGATAATTATATAAAGCGGACGAAATTTTTGCCATTTGCATCAAACTCAAACTTCCTTCTTGCATGCGCGCTCCTCCGGAAGCACACACTATAATAAGGGGTAGAGATCCATTAGTAGCATATTCGATCAAACGGGTTATTTTTTCCCCTACTACGGATCCCATACTTCCCCCCATGAACCGAAAATCCATAATCCCAATTGCTATGGGAATACCATTTAATTGACCTATGCCTGTTTGAACAGCCTCAGTTAACCCCGTCTCTTTTTGATAAGAATCAATACGATCTGTATAGGATTCCTCCTCTGACTGAAATTCAATGGGGTCTACAGAAACC